TCATTTATTATCTGATATGTTAGTATTGAGAGAATTTTATTAATATTTAGTCCTAATTTTTAGGTTTTTAAAAAAAATTCATTGCGTATAAATTTTATATGATGTATATATATATAACGTGGTGGCATAAGTCAACACCTACTGTAATTTGTTGATTTTGATACGCTTAGTCGAGTCTTCCTTGGTTTCGGGGTTTGACAAGGATAAACAGGAATCGCCTAGCGTAAGGGGGTAGGGGGTTTGTCGCGCAGAAACCAAAAGGGGGCATATACTATAAAGCTGTATTGAATAAGAATAGATTATGCACTTGAATTCTATATATGCAATGCTTAAGTTATGTCTTTCCATCATTCATTCACATTAACTGCATGCAAGAAAAATGTTCAACCTTAATTTGTCAGTTGTGCCTGCACTTTGAGATGTATAGGAAAGGTAGACCAAAAAAGGGAACGTTATGCATATAAGAGAACGCCCGGCTTGGTGGGTAACGAGTCGTATGTACCACACCATTAATCAGATGCCAGATATAATTATCCGAGGGTGGAGTTATGCAGTTATGTCCCTGAAATAGGAACCAAATGCCAGTAATAGTTCACTAAGTGTTACCCCCACAATTATTGTCCCTGACCCATCACGAATGATATGCCTTTATATAAACTGGTTGGTGGTTTCTTACTACATTAATATTTACAAAATAGATGTTAGTTGGGTTATTCAAGGAAAATTTTGAGATCAATCGTAATGGGGATGTTCCATGTAGTGATTGTTGGACAGAATGTAATATATATAATAATATGACTTATGCACACCTTAGTAATTATTACTTGCTTTATGGTTCATTTAGTTAATAGGTGATTATACATTAATGTACTAATACATTAATGTATAATTATGCATAATATGTACTATACCATAAGCAGAAAATAGTTAAATTTAGAATACTGGCTTTGGGAGCCAGTGGTGGGAGTTAAAATCTCCCTTTTCTGGCGCTAGGGAGGACTTTAACCTCCGATCTTCGGATTACAAGACCGATGCTTTAAGGCTAAGCTACTAGGGCAAGCTCATTCTAATGCCTTGTTTTCTAGTCACCCCGCCAGTGGGATTAAGACCAGGAATAGAGTAAAATATAGAACTGATGCAAGTTGCCCAATAATAATAAATGGGTGTTCAACTGGCATTCCTCCAATTCATGTTAGGATAAGCATATCAGCTACTAAGGTTCAGAAGAGAAATTGTGTAATTGGCCGGAATGCTAAGCCTCGCTGTTTTGATGTATGAAGGATGGGTACTACCATTAGAACTAGAATTGAGAATAGCAATGCTAAAACTCCTCCTAGTTTATTAGGAATTGATCGAAGAATAGCATAGGCAAATAGGAAGTATCATTCTGGTTTAATATGAGGTGGTGTCACTAGGGGGTTTGCAGGAGTAAAGTTATCTGGGTCACCTAGGAGATTAGGGGAAAATAGTGATAGGGATGTGAGGGCTAAAAGAACAACTGCAAAGCCTAATAAGTCTTTATATGAAAAATAGGGGTGAAATGAGACTTTATCTGCATCAGAGTTTAATCCTATGGGGTTATTTGAGCCTGTTTCATGGAGGAAAAGTAGATGTAAAATGGTGGCTGCAGCAATAATAAAGGGTAGAAGAAAGTGAAAAGCAAAGAATCGTGTTAAGGTTGCATTATCCACGGAAAATCCACCCCAGATTCATTGAACTAGGGCATTCCCTACGTAGGGAACTGCAGATAGAAGATTAGTAATTACTGTGGCTCCTCAAAAGGATATTTGCCCTCATGGGAGGACGTAGCCAACAAATGCTGTTATTATAACAAGTAGGAGGAGAACAACTCCAATATTTCAAGTTTCTTTATAGAGGTAGGACCCATAGTATAGTCCTCGAGCAATATGGATATAAATACAGATGAAAAAGAATGATGCACCGTTTGCATGAATGTTTCGGATTAGTCAGCCATAATTTACATCTCGGCAGATGTGGGCTACGGATGAAAAAGCAGTGGTGATGTCAGATGTATAATGTATGGCTAGAAATAGCCCTGTTAAGATTTGGGTAATTAGACATAATCCTAATAGTGATCCAAAATTTCATCAGACTGAAATGTTGGAAGGAGCTGGGAGGTCAACTAATGCATCGTTAGCAATTTTAAATAGTGGGTGAGTTTTTCGTAGGCTTGCCATTAAAGGGTTCTTATAGTTGAATAACAACGGTGGTTCTTCAAGTCACTGGTCTCGGTTAAAGTCCGAGTGAGAATTATGACTTATTTAGTATCTTTACTGTTAATAGCTTTAGTTGTTGGGTTGGTGGCTGTAGCTTCTAATCCGGCGCCTTATTTTGCTGCTTTAGGTTTGGTTGTAGCGGCTGGGGTTGGGTGTGGTGTGTTAATTAGCCATGGGGGGTCTTTTTTATCCTTAGTTCTTTTTTTAATTTATTTAGGGGGAATACTTGTAGTATTCGCTTACTCCGCAGCCTTGGCTGCTGAGCCATTTCCGGAGTCTTGAGGGGACCGCTCTGTGTTAGGATATGTTTTGGTTTATTTAATTGGTGTAGGTTTATTAATAAACTTCTTTTGTGAGGGGTGATATGAGGGCTCATGAATGGTTATTGATACTTTTAAGGAGTTTTCTATGTTGCGGGGTGATATTAGCGGGGTAGCTATAATATATTCATCGGGAGGGGGAATGTTGGTAATTTGTGCGTGGGTGTTGCTTTTAACTCTATTTGTAGTTTTAGAATTAACTCGAGGGTTGAGTCGAGGCTCTCTCCGAGCAGTTTAATTTAAGCTATGGCCAGGAGAATGGCAATAGTTGTAGTTAAAAGGAAGATTGTAAGGTAGGTTTTAATCATGCCTTGTTGTATATCACTTACGGTTTTAGCTATTTTTACTTGAAGTGAAGATATCCCTTTCGGGCCTGAGGCTTCAAATCATGTCTGATCGACCAGTTGGGTAGCAATTGATTGTCCTAGGGTTAAATTAAGTTTTGGGGTGATTCGGTGAATAACTATGGGAAAAAATCCTAATATATTTGAAAAATGGTGCAGGGGCATTACTGGTGTAATTTTAAATTGTTTATTAGTTAAAGCAGTTAATTCAAGGGCTATAAGTAGACCAATAATTGTAACTAGTAAGGCGGCTAATTTGAGGGTAAGTGGCATACTTATGACAGGAGTTTTTGAGGGTAGGAAGTTAGATGTAATAATTAGTCCAGCAATAATGCTTCCTCAGGCAAGTCGTTTGATAGGATTAATAACTGATGGATTATTTTCATTAATGGGTGATAAGGGCAAGAATCGGGGGGTACCCATTGTGACAAAGTATACTACGCGGAAGCTGTAAACTGCGGTAAAAGAGGTGGCAATAAGTGTAAGAATTAGGGCTCAGGCGTTAAGGTGGGAGGTATTTAGGGCTTCAATGATGGCATCCTTTGAAAAAAAGCCGGCCAGGAAAGGAGTGCCTGTTAGTGCCAGGCTGCCAATTGTTAGACAAGTGGAGGTAAGTGGTATTAGGTTTTGAAGGCCTCCTATCTTACGAATATCTTGCTCATCATTCAGGCTGTGAATAATTGATCCGGAACATAGGAATAGTATAGCTTTAAAGAAGGCGTGTGTGCAGATGTGAAGGAATGCTAGCTGAGGTTGATTCAGGCCAATGGTGACTATTATTAATCCTAGTTGACTTGATGTAGAAAATGCAACAATCTTTTTAATATCATTCTGGGTGAGGGCACAGGCTGCTGTAAATAGAGTTGTAAGGGCCCCGAGGCAGAGACAGGTTGTTAGTGCAAGATTGTTGTCTTGTATAAGGGGGTGAAGACGAATAAGAAGAAAAATTCCGGCAACAACTATGGTGCTGGAATGAAGTAGGGCAGATACTGGCGTGGGGCCCTCCATGGCAGAGGGTAGTCAAGGGTGAAGTCCAAACTGGGCAGATTTTCCAGTTGCGGCCAGGATTAGACCAAGGAGGGGAAGGGTTATGTCAAAGTTTTTTGATAAGAAGAAGATTTGTTGAATTTCTCATGAGTTAAAATTTATTGCAAGTCAGGCCATGGTTATAATTAGGCCAATGTCACCTACTCGATTATATAAAACGGCTTGTAGGGCTGCTGTGTTAGCATCTGCCCGCCCGTATCATCAGCCGATGAGGAGAAAAGATATGATTCCTACGCCTTCCCAGCCAATGAAAAGTTGAAATATATTATTTGCTGTAACTAGTAAAATTATGGCCACAAGAAATAAAAGTAAGTATTTAAAGAATCGGTTTATGGATGGGTCAGAGTGTATGTATCAAGATGCAAATTCAAGAATAGACCAGGTTACATAGAGGGCAATAGGTGTGAAGATAATGGAGTAGTGGTCAAATTTAAAGCTAATATTAATATCAAAGGGGGCGGTATTTATTCAGTGCCAATTTGTAACAATTGTTTCGGCTCCGTGGTCCAGGAAAATTATTAGTGGCAAGAGACTTACTAAAAATGCGGTGCTTACAGCGGTTTTAACATGTGTAGTCGCTCATTCTGGGTCTTTAGGTTGGGGGCTTAGGGTGGTTAAAAGCGGGTAAATAAGAATAGCAATAACTAGGATTAGTGAGGAAGATAGAATTAGGGTCGTTGGGTGCATAGCTTCTACTTGGATTTGCACCAAGAGTTTTTGGTTCCTAAGACCAACGGATGAGCTGTTATCCTTTAAAAGCGCGAGGAAACCACGGAGTTTAACCGTGGGTTATAAGGATTAGCAGTACTTATTGCCTCGGGCCTTCCTCGGTGAGTAAGGGGATTTTAGCCCCTGTCTTTAGAATCACAATCTAATATTTTATTTAAACTATACTTACTAGTAGCATCAGCCTCATATGAGCTCTGGTTTAGCAATTAAAAGAACAACTGGGACAAGGTGAAGGGCCATTAATAGATGTTCTCGTGTGTGAAATGGTGGGAGGCCTGTAATATGGGTTGGAGTGGGGCCTCGTTGAGATATAAGGAATAGATATAGGGAATAACCGGCGGTAATTAAGGTGCCAGTTCCTGTAAGTAGAATAGTTCAGGGGGACCAGTTGAAGAGGGTAGAAATAATAGTTAGTTCTCCCATTAAGTTTGGTAGGGGGGGGAGTGCTAGGTTAGCCAGATTGGCAATAAATCATCAAACTGCTGTTAAAGGAAAGATTATTTGTAGTCCGCGTGCAAGAATTATGGTTCGGCTGTGTGTTCGCTCATAGGCAGTATTAGCCAAGCAGAATAGCGCAGATGATACTAAACCATGTGCAATTATTAGAATAATTGCGCCTGTAAATCCTCAGGGAGTTTGAATCAAAATTCCTCCTGCCACTAATCCCATATGACTAACAGATGAATAGGCAATTAAGGATTTTAGGTCTGTCTGTCGAAGGCAAATTGAGCCCGTCATGATAATGCCTCATAGAGCTAGGATAATAAAGGGGTAGGCCAGTTCTTTAGAAAGTGGGTCTAGTATAACTATTATTCGTATTATACCGTATCCCCCTAATTTTAGGAGAACTGCAGCAAGGACTATGGATCCTGCTACGGGGGCTTCAACATGCGCTTTTGGTAATCAGAGGTGAACGCCGTAGAGAGGTATTTTAACAAGAAATGCAATTAGGCATCCAGCTCATCAGATTTTGTGACCTCAGGCATCAAGGGTTAAAGGTTGTGAATATTGTAAGATTAGTATTGAAAGAGTTCCGGTTGAGTGTTGAAGGAGTAGAAGAGCTACTAGAAGGGGCAGGGACCCTGCTAGTGTATAAAACAAGAAATAGGTTCCTGCATTTAGGCGCTCGGTTTGATTTCCTCATCGAGTAATAATAATCAAGGTTGGGATGAGGGTGGCTTCAAATATAACATAAAATATAATAATTTCTGTGGCACCAAATGCTATAATTAGGAAGGTTTGTAAAAATACCAACAAGGTAATATAAAGCCGTTGGCGGTTAATGGGTTCTGGGCTAATATGGTTCTGACTAGCTAAAATTATAAGTGGTAGAAGTCAGCATGTGAGAACTAGCAAGGGTGTGGATAGTGGGTCTGTGGCTAGGTAAAGGTTAGAGGAAGATCAGCCTGTTTCAGATGTCCAGGATAACCACGATATGCTTATAAGGGCAATTAATAAGCTGTGGGCAGTTGTTGTTAATCACAATCATTTTGGGGATGATAATCAAATTGTTGGAAATAGCATAATTGTGGGTATTAATACTTTTAGCATTGTAGGAGATTAAGGTTTTGTAGGCGGTCAGTTCCGTGGGTTCGGGCTGTGGCAACAAGTAGGGCCAGGCCTGCACTAGCTTCACAGGCTGAGAATGCTAGAAGTAGCATTGGTGCTGCTGAGAATCCGGTTATTTCAAATTGTAGGGCCCAAAGGGCTAGTGCAATAAATAGTGATAATATTATTCCTTCTAGGCATAGTAGTGCAGATAGTAAATGAGTGCGGTGGAATGTAAGGCCTATTAATCCTAGGATGAAGGCGGAGCTAAAGCTGAAGTGTACGGGTGTCATAAGGGGGTCACGGAGTTAAACCGCGGTTTTCTGAGCCGAAATCAGAGGTCTTGTTTTGGACTAACACCCTTACTCTGCTCATTCTAGGCCCCCCTGAGTTCATTCATAAATCAGGCCTAGTGTCAGTAGAATAAGTACGGCTGAGGCCCAAAGAAGGGTCCCGGCAGGATTAAAAAGTTGATCTCCCCAGGGTAGAGGAAGTAGTAGAGCAATTTCTAGATCAAAGAGGAGGAAAAGAATAGCAATTAAAAAAAATCGAATTGAAAATGGCAGTCGAGCAGATCCGAGGGGATCAAACCCACATTCATATGGTGAGAGTTTTTCTGCGTCTGGGTTTATCTGTGGGAGTCAAAAAGATACAATGGCTAGAATTAGTGATAGGGTTATTGTAATAATTAAAATAGTAATAATTAAGTTCATTATCTTTCCTTGGGGTTTAACCAAGACTGGGTGATTGGAAGTCACTTGTACTAACTTTAAATACTAGAAAGATATGAGCCTCATCAATAAATTGATACGTAGAGGAATAGTCATACTACGTCGACGAAGTGTCAATATCATGCGGCGGCTTCAAAGCCGAAGTGGTGCTCAGATGTAAAGTGGTATTGGATTTGGCGAAGAAGACAGACGGCCAGGAAGGAAGATCCAATAATTACATGTAGCCCATGGAAGCCTGTAGCTACAAAGAATGTAGACCCGTAGACACCATCTGCAATTGTAAAGGGGGCCTCGTAATATTCTATTGCTTGAAGGGCTGTAAAATAAAACCCTAAAAGGATTGTGAGTGCAAGAGACTGAATAGCTTGTTTACGTTCACCTTCTATAAGGCTGTGGTGAGCTCATGTTACTGTAACCCCAGATGCCAGGAGAACAGCTGTATTAAGCAGGGGGACTTCAAAGGGGTCTAGGGGTGTAATTCCTGTGGGGGGTCAACATCCTCCTAATTCAGGAGTGGGTGCTAAACTTGAGTGATAGAAGGCTCAGAAGAAGCCCAGAAAGAAGAATACTTCTGATGTAATAAAAAGGATTATACCATATCGTAGGCCTTTTTGTACAGGGGGAGTGTGGTGACCTTGGAAGGTCCCTTCACGAATAATGTCTCGCCATCACTGATATATAGTGAGGAGGAGTAGAATCAACCCGAGGGTTATCAGAGTAGTTGAGTGAAAGTGGAATCAGATTGCTAGGCCGGATGTCATTAATAGGGCTCCGACTGCGCCGGTTAGTGGTCATGGGCTTGGATCAACCATATGATACGCATGTGCTTGGTGGGCCATTAGACGTTTTCTTGAAGGTACAAACTTAGGAGGAGAACAAATACGTATGCTTGAATTATAGCCACAGCTACTTCTAGTAGGGTGAGCAGGAATAGGACGGTAGCAGTCAGGATTGCTACTGTAGGTATCATAGGAAGGAGAACAAATACGGCGGTGGCAATTAATTGAATTAGTAAATGCCCAGCGGTTAGGTTGGCCGTTAGTCGCACACCTAGGGCTAGTGGGCGAATAAATAAGCTAATTGTTTCGATAATAATTAAAACAGGGATCAAGGGGATAGGAGTTCCTTCTGGTAGGAGATGGCCTAGTGCCACTGTTGGTTGATTACGCATGCCGATAAGAACTGTGGCGAGTCACAGAGGGACTGCAAATCCCATATTTAGTGATAGTTGTGTTGTGGGAGTAAAAGTATAGGGTAAAAGGCCTAGCATATTAATTGTAATTAAAAAAATTATTAAGGAGGCTAGTAGTAGAGCCCATTTGTGTCCTCCTGCATTTAGGGGTAGTATTAATTGATTAGTAAAACGATTAATTAATCATCCTTGAATAGTAATTAGCCGGTTATTAATCCATCGGGCTGAAGGGGTTGGGTATATTACTCAAGGTAGGGCGATGGCAACAGCAATTAGAGGAATTCCTAGATATGAGGGGCTTGCAAATTGGTCAAAGAAGCTTATTGCCATGGTCAGTCTCAGGGTTGGGCTTTATGTTCATCTGTACTAAATGGGGTTGGTTCATTAGGTGAAATGTGATTTAGAACTTTTGTGGGAATAATGGTTAAGAAAATTAATCATGAAAATAATAAGATTGCAAATCAGGGGGCGGGGTTTAATTGTGGCATTTCATCAGGGGTGGTTGGGAGGCACCAATCTTTGGCTTAAAAGGCCAACGCTGTAGCCCAGATTTAGCTTCCTGGTGAGGCGTCTTCTAGTATAAGAGAGGATCAGCGCTCAAAGTGTTCAAGCGGAACGGCTTCAACAACAATTGGCATAAAGCTGTGATTAGCTCCACAAATTTCGGAGCATTGTCCATAAAATACCCCGGGGCGAGAGGCAATAAAAGCAGTTTGGTTTAGGCGGCCTGGGACTCCGTCTATTTTAATTCCAAGGGATGGAACGGCCCAAGAATGGAGAACATCTTCAGCAGAGACCAATACACGGATTGGGGATTCTATGGGAACTACTATTCGATGATCTGTTTCAAGAAGTCGGAACTGACCCGGGGTTAAGTCTTGAGTTGGAATTATGTAAGAATCGAAGCCCAAGTCTTCATAATCAGTATATTCATAGCTTCAATATCATTGATGGCCTATAGCTTTAATAGTAAGGTGGGGGTCATTAATCTCGTCTATAAGATAGAGAATTCGAAGGGAGGGCAAAGCAATTAAAACAAGAATAACAGCGGGTAGCACGGTTCATACAATCTCAATTTCTTGAGAGTCCAAAATATATTTATTAGTAAGTTTTGTAGAGACTATAGCAACAATAATGTAAAGTACGAGTGTACTAATTAAAAATACAATTATTAGTGCATGATCATGGAAATGAAGAAGTTCTTCTATAACGGGTGATGCCGCGTCTTGGAATCCTAATTGTGTGGGATGTGCCATTAAGCTTTAAGCTTAAGACATGCAGGAGTTTAACCTACAATTTCACCTTGACAAAGTGATGTAATTACGAATTTACTAATGTCTTAGAAGGAAGTGGCAGAGCGGTTATGCGGCTGGCTTGAAACCAGCACATGGGGGTTCAATTCCTCCCTTCCTCGATTAATTTGATTGAACTTGTACGAATGCCGGTTCCTCAAATGTGTGATAAGGGGGAGGGCATCCGTGGAGTCATTCAGCATTTGTTGCGGTCAGTTCTACGGATAGAACTTCTCGTTTGGAGGCAAAGGCTTCTCATAAAATAAACAAAAACATAATTACTGCAACTAACGAAATTATAGATCCAATAGATGAGACAGTGTTTCATAGGGTGTAGGCGTCAGGATAATCTGAGTATCGTCGGGGTATTCCTGCGAGGCCAAGGAAATGTTGTGGGAAGAATGTTAAGTTAACGCCTAAAAATATTACCCCAAAATGGATTTTAGTTCATGTGCTGTGTAGGGTATACCCTGTAAATAAAGGAAATCAGTGAACAAAGCCGGCTATAATAGCAAAGACTGCACCTATTGAGAGTACGTAATGGAAATGGGCTACAACATAATATGTGTCGTGAAGTACAATGTCGATGGATGAGTTTGCTAATACAATTCCGGTTAATCCTCCCACTGTAAATAGAAAAATGAAACCAAGGGCTCAGAGTAAGGGGGTTTCCCATTTAATTGAGCCCCCATGAAGTGTAGCTAGTCAGCTAAAGACTTTAACGCCAGTAGGAATAGCAATAATCATTGTGGCAGATGTGAAGTATGCACGAGTATCTACATCTATACCAACGGTGAACATGTGGTGGGCCCATACAATAAAGCCTAAGAGGCCAATAGCCATCATGGCTCATACTATTCCTATATAACCAAAAGGTTCTTTTTTACCTGCATAATAAGCTACGACATGTGAGATAATTCCAAATCCAGGTAAAATTAAAATATAAACCTCAGGATGACCAAAGAATCAGAATAAATGTTGATATAAAATGGGGTCTCCTCCTCCTGCCGGGTCAAAGAATGTGGTGTTTAAATTTCGGTCTGTAAGAAGTATTGTAATTCCGGCAGCTAACACAGGTAATGATAATAGGAGAAGGACAGCTGTTACAAGTACTGCTCATACAAATAGAGGTGTTTGATATTGTGAGATGGCAGGAGGCTTCATATTAATTGTTGTGGTAATAAAATTAATAGCTCCCAGAATAGATGAAACTCCCGCCAGATGAAGGGAGAAAATAGTAAGGTCTACGGATGCACCTGCGTGGGCCAGGTTACCTGCTAGTGGAGGATAAACTGTTCAACCTGTTCCGGCCCCAGCTTCAACCCCGGAGGAAGCTAATAAAAGAAGAAATGAAGGTGGCAATAGTCAAAAACTCATATTATTTATACGCGGAAATGCCATGTCGGGCGCGCCAATTATTAGGGGAATTAGTCAGTTGCCAAATCCACCAATGAGGATTGGCATTACTATAAAGAAGATTATAACAAACGCATGTGCAGTTACAATGACGTTATAAATTTGGTCATCTCCAAGGAGAGACCCAGGTTGACTAAGTTCAGCACGAATTAGGAGGCTGAGGGCAGTTCCAACCATTCCGGCTCAGGCACCAAATACAAGGTAAAGGGTGCCAATATCTTTGTGGTTAGTAGAGAAGAATCAGCGTGTGATTGCCACAGGTAGGATGGCCGAAGTCAGGTGGCGGGTTGTAGCCCCGAAGATAGAGGTTTAAATCCTCTTCCTATCAAGCCCCGTGGTGGAGTACACGTTGGATTGCAAATCCAGAGACGCAGATTGACGTCTGCCGGGGCTTTCCCGCCTTACTCGGCTAAGCGGCGGGAAAGTAGATGAATGCTCGCTGGTTTGAGCGCTTAGCTGTTAACTAAGAGTTTGTAGGATCGAGGCCTTCTCATCTAGAAAGGCTTTAGCTTAATTAAAGTGTCTGGCTTGCATTCAGAAGATGTGGGATAGAGTCCCGCAAGTCTTATCAGAGGCTAGGAGATTTTAACTCCTACTTAAGGCTTTGAAGGCCCTTGGTCTAAATTATCCTAAGCCCCTAGGTGGTTAATGCTAGGACGGCGGGGGTAATAGGTAGAAGTCCTAGAGCAATTGTGGTGGTTAAGGCCAGGGTGAGTGTTGATTGGGAATTAGAGATTCGTCATGGTAATATAGAGTTAACTGTAACGGGTGAGATTGTTAGGGCTATTGCATAACATAAACGTAAATAAAAATACAAGCTTAATAAAGCTGCTAGGGCTATGATTGTTGCGGTGAGTGGAAGTTCCTGTTTTGCCAATTCCTGAAGAATCAGTCATTTTGGTATAAATCCGGTTAGTGGTGGGAGTCCCCCTAGTGAGAGTAAAGCTAGGGCTGTGGTTGCTATAAGGGTTGGGTTTTTTGCTCATGCCGTAGAAAGTGTATTAATCTTTGTGGCTAGGGACATTTTGAACGAAAGGAATGCTGTGGTTGTTATAACAATGTATATTCCAAGTGCTAAAAGGGTTAATTGAGGGGTGTACTGTAAAATAATTAATATTCAGCCTATATGGGCAATAGAGGAATAAGCTAAGATTTTCCGTAATTGGGTTTGGTTTAGACCACCTCACCCTCCAACTAGGGTTGATAGAAGGCCCAGGGATGTAAGGAGATAGGGGTCAATTGTTGGGGCTACTTGAATAATTAGTGCGAATGGTGCTAGTTTTTGTCATGTCGACAAGATTAGTCCTGTTAGCAAGTCTAATCCTTGTAGTACCTCTGGTAACCAGAAGTGAACAGGAGCTAGGCCAATTTTTAGTGCTAGAGCTGTAATGACTAATGTAGAGGCTAGTGGGTGGGATAGGCTATTAATGTCTCATTCTCCTATAATTCATGCATTTGTAGTGGCTGCAAATAAAATTATTGCTGCGGCTGTTGCCTGTGTAAGAAAATACTTAGTTGTTGCTTCAACTGCTCGTGGGTGGTGCTGTTGTGCTATTAGGGGAATAATTGCTAGGGTATTAATTTCTAACCCCATTCAGGCTAATAGTCAGTGGGAGCTTGCGAAGGTTAATGCGGTTCCCAGCCCCAGACTAGATAATAAAGTTATTAATACATAAGGGTTCATTGATAGGGGAGGGATTTTAACCGTCATGTTCGGGGTATGGGCCCGAAAGCTTAATTAGCTGACCTTATCTTAGAAAGTGGTGTAGAGGAAGCACCAGGAGTTTTGATCTCCTGAGTATGGGTTCGATTCCCTTCTTTCTAGGAACTGGAGGGGCTTTAACCCTCGTAAGCCACTCTATCAAAGTGGTCCTTAGGCATTCAGGCACGGTTCCTGGCTATTAGAGTTGTGGGGGGAGGCCTGCAAATGCAATGGGAAGGGCGGTGTGTCATAATACTAAGGCTAGAGTTAAGGGCAAAAAGTTTTTTCATACAAGATGTATTAATTGATCATAACGGAATCGAGGGTATGAGGCTCGGACTCATAAAAATACTATGGATAGAAGTGCAGCTTTAGTTATTAAGTTAATTGTTGTTAATTCAGGGAAGGCTGGAAGGTGGGAGGCGCCAAGGAAAAGAACAGCTGATAGGGTGTTTATTAATAAAATATTAGCATATTCGGCTAGGAAAAAGAGGGCAAAGGGCCCGCCTGCATATTCTACATTAAACCCAGACACTAGCTCAGACTCACCTTCAGTTAAATCAAAAGGTGCTCGGTTTGTTTCTGCTAAAGTAGAAATATATCATATTGCAGCAAGAGGTCAGGCAGGAATTAATAGTCAAATTCCCTCTTGGGTAATATTAAATATTTGTAGGGTATAGCCCCCAGTAAAAATAATTACTGACAGGAGAATTAGTCCTAAACTTACTTCATAAGAAATTGTTTGAGCTACGGCCCGTAGGGCACCAATTAAAGCATACTTTGAATTTGATGCTCAACCAGATCCAAGGATTGAGTATACGGCAAGGCTTGACAGTGCCAAAATAAATAGTACGCCAAGATTAAGATCTGTGACTGGGTGGGGCATAGGAATGGGGGCTCATAGTGTTATGGCTAGTGTTAGGGCAAGTATGGGGGTGGCTAGAAATAAAAAGGGGGATGATGTGGATGGGCGAATAGGCTCTTTAATAAATAGTTTAACTCCATCAGCAATTGGTTGAAGAAGACCATATGGTCCAACAATATTTGGGCCTTTACGTAGTTGTATATAACCTAAGACTTTTCGTTCAACTAGCGTGAGGAATGCTACTGCCAGAAGCACAGGAATAATATATGCGAGGGGATTAATTAGATGAATAAGTAAAGTGTTTAACATGAACTAAGAAGAGGATTTGAACCTCTGGTTGAAAGGGCTTAGGCCTTTTGCAATTACCATGCTCTGCCATCTTAGTGTGGCTTTATTTTTGCCTAAATTGTAGGTCCTCCATTTATTTAATTTAGTTGTCTTCATTAATTATGGGTGAGGCATACCTTTGGCATGGGCCTCTCTTTTCCGGTCCTTTCGTACTAGGAAAAGTGACGTTACAGATAGAAACTGACCTGGATTACTCCGGTCTGAACTCAGATCACGTAGGACTTTAATCGTTGAACAAACGAACCCTTAATAGCGGCTGCACCATTAGGATGTCCTGATCCAACATCGAGGTCGTAAACCCCCTCGTCGATATGGACTCTGGGAGAGGATTGCGCTGTTATCCCTAGGGTAACTTGGTCCGTTGATCGGTCTTATTGGCCGGATCATTATTGGTCAAATTTTTTGTGGCTTAGAAATGTCTTTCTTGGTTTTAGGTTTATTAACCCAATCCACTCGGAGGATAATCTTTTCTCCGTGGTCGCCCCAACCGAAGGTAAAGTTCCATTTTCTGCTAGGTTTAACTCTTATTTAGTAAGTTGTTTAACGCGGGTGGACTTGAACCTTAAGCTCCAAAGGGTCTTCTCGTCTTGTAAATTTATGTCCGCTTCTGCACGGGCAGATCAATTTCACTGACTGGAGAGGGGAGACAGCTAAGCCCTCGTTTAGCCATTCATACAGGTCTTCATTTAAAAGACAAGTGATTGCGCTACCTTTGCACGGTCAAAATACCGCGGCCGTTGAACTTATGGTCACTGGGCAGGCTGGACCTCCTATACTTTGAATTTTGCAGGAGGCGATGTTTTTGGTAAACAGGCGAGGCTTGTGTTTGCCGAGTTCCTTCCCTTTCTTTTAGTCTTTCCTTGGGGCATTCCAGTGTGGGGTCAACGATTAGTATTTTATATGATTTTCTTGTAATTAATATTAATTATATTACCCTCTTTTATTGGGTTCGTTAATTGCCGGTGGTTTATCCGGGCTGGCTTACACTTATGCCTGGAGAGATGTTGTCTCTTGTTACTCATTTTAGCATGGTCTCTTCCATGTAATCATGGAGTGGCCTAATACGTTTAGGGGAGTGGGATGTTTTATTGGAATAATAAATTTTACATCGTTTGAGCTTTAACGCTTTCTGTTCAGATGGCTGCTTTTAGGCCCACTAAAACAATAAATTTTATTAATTATAATCCCTATCCACCTGATAAAGTTGTATCCTTAATTAAAGGGGCTGTACCCCCTTTAACTAACTCTCATGCTTTTCTTATTTTCTAAATTAGATATTACTTGTGTGATTAAAGGGAGCATGAGGCTGAACTTCTATTCATTTCTTAGGCAACCAGCTATCACCAAGTTCGGTAGGTCTGTCACCTCTACCCGGGGCTCTTCCCACTCTTTTGCCACAGAGACGGGTTGGCCCTTTTAGGCTGTCCCGGGGTAGCTCACTTGGTTTCGGGATAACAAACTAAAGGTCTCTTTGCTTGTTGATTTCTTGCTAAATCATGATGCAAAAGGTACGAGCATTAATCTCTGCTTTTTTGTGCTTTAATGACTTGTTTCATTGCTCTTTCAGCTTTCCCTTGCGGTACTTTTTCTATTGCTTATGGAACCTTTTTCGTCGCCCGTACTAAGGTGGAAAAATGATTTGATTAATAATTTTAGGTTTTGTACTTTTATTTATATTATTAATTTAGTATAATAATTAAGCTAGCTATTTAGCTCAGGGTAATCCAACTTGCATGGATGTCTTCTCAGTGTAAGGGAGATGCTTAACTGTCTCAGCCATACCCTGGTTTGATCCAAGTGCACCTTCCGGTACACTTACCATGTTACGACTTGCCTCCCCTTGTTTGTGCTTATATGTTATTAACTATTGTCGCATTTGGCGGGGAGAGTGACGGGCGGTGTGTACGCGCCTCAGAGCCGGGTTCAAAAGGACACTCTATTTCCTTTTTACTACTAAATCCTCCTTTAAGTACTAGTTTCATAGTGTTGTTCGTAATATTCTGTAAAAGAAAATGTAGCCCATTTCTTCCCACTTCGTTCGCTACACCTCGACCTGACGTTTTGGATTGTGTCCACTTTGCTTACTATTGGTCCTTCACAGGGTAAGCTGACGACGGCGGTATATAGGCGGGGTTAACCAGAAGTGGTGAGGTTTAACGGGGGTTATCGGTTCTAGAACAGGCTCCTCTAGGGGGGTTTAAGGCACCGCCAAGTCCTTTGGGTTTTAAGCTAATGCTCGTAGTACCCTGGCGGACGTTTTTGTGAAGTAACGTCTAGGTTTATGGCTGAGCATAGTGGGGTATCTAATCCCAGTTTGTTCCTCAGCTTTCGTGGGGTCAGGCGGATTAATAATAAAGCTACCTTCGTGTATGGTCTTCAGACACTCAGGGGCGTATGACAGCCAAGAGATCTTTTGGCTTTATTTAAGATAAACCTTAACCACCCTTTACGCCGTGTCCATCAACTAGGGCCTCTCGTATAACCGCGGTGGCTGGCACGAGTTTTACCGGCCCTCTTAGCTCTAACTAAGTCAAGTTTTCACTTATGGCTTAATATTTATCACTGCTGAGTTCCCTTGGGGGTGTGGCATGGCAAGGCGTCTTGGGCTAAAATTTGTGCCTGATGCCTGCTCCTCGTCCCCGGGCGGGGGATTGAGGGCATTCTCACGGGTTTGCGGAGACTTGCATGTGTAAATTGGGCTAAAGCTGATGGTAAAGTCAGGACCAAGCCTTTGTGCAAACGGAGCTTTTCAGGGCTCATCTTAGCATCTTCAGTGCTATGCTTTATTTTAAGCTACGCGAGC